TCTCGTGGGTTTTCATAACCCTGCTGCGCAAAAATGGGATATGCATTTGAAATGGATGCTCGAGTTATTACATATATCATGATCGATACAGAAATGGATCGAGTCATCTGTTCCTTTACCCAAGAAAAAGTATTTCTATTTTGCATGTCCAATCATGGATCTCGGAATTTCTACAATAAATTAGATAGGGAACTAGTAAAGTTCCCTATGCACGAGTCTGTCATTGTACTGGAATAGTTGTACTGTAATATAGGACGAATACCTTGAACTGGTAGAAATAAAATATAAAGAATTAAGTAAGATTCAAAATGGTTTCTTTATAAAGGAAGAAAGATTCTGATTTATTTGATTGATATCAGGAGATCAAATGAGTTCTTCATTCATTCATTGAATGATAAATGACTACAAGCGAAGGAGATACACGATTTAAATAATGGAAAATCCAATATTTCACAATTGTATCTAGAATAACTGGAAAGGTGGAAACAAGACCAGATATAATTTGATCGTTATGAGCCAATCCAAAATCATTGTAGAACGAACCAATTATTAGTTCCCAACCATGAGTCGAGTGAAATCCAATCCATAAATCAGTAACTAAAAGAATCGAAAAAGCTTTTATTGTGTCACTTAAGTTATAGAGGAATTCCTGAACCCAAGAATTAAGAATGACAAGTTCCTCATTACCCAAAATAAAATAACCACTTAGAATAGCGAAAGAGATTATATTTGTCGAGAAATGCAAAATGATATGGAGATGATATTCATTGTGTGTTTTGACCAATTGTATCGTTTCCTTGTGTATTCCTATACGAAGTTTTTGTATATGTGTCTCCGGGTACTCCTTTATCATTTCGTCCAACAGAAAGAGTTCTTCTAATTCTATGAATCTTTCTAGAACGTTTTTCTCTTGAATGATATTCAAGAGAGTTTTGGATTGCCCGGTATTCCACCAATTTGTAACCCAAAGTTCCAGGCATTTATTAAATGAGAGAGAAACCCACCAGGGCAAAAATACTATAGATACAAGATATGGGAAAGAAGGCAATGCTTTCTTTTTTTTCATTTTTTATCTGTGAATTGAATCGTTAATGAACCTGCTTCATTCGTTGACTCTATATGATATTTCTCTGAAGCACGAGTTCTATAACAAGGTATTGAACCTATGGGTCTATTCATTCCAATTTTTGTGTCAAAATTGAGTTTAGTTCTTGGATCTAGAAGGAATATAGAAATGGGATAAGGGTTCGCCCTTTTCGGATAAAAATGCAAAATCAATATTATTCCTAGATATCTCAATTGGGCAAATTTGAATGGGCAAATTCGAAGCAATTTCATCTTCATTTGTTCCTTTCTATGAATACTCGAAAACCCACTTAAAATAACGAATCGGATTTAGAAACGAAAACCCCCCTCAGTTAATTATTTCGAAATGTTTCACCGCCTAGCCACAACCAAGGAAAAAGGGTATCATCAAAATTTTGGGCCTAAAAAGATGAGATGAATTCCGTATTACGAAATAAATGTTCGGATATATTTGATGAATCCCTACTTATTATATTAGCCTTAGATTAGCCTTTTTTCTAGTAGAAATTTTCTAGTAGAAAAGAATTGAGTTGGGATCCATACGCATACGAAATACTTTTGGTATACAAATGGTATACAAAAATTTCTTCTTTTCTTAATTTTCTTCTTTATTATAGTATAGTTTATTATAGTTATTCCATATACGCCCTCCTGCTTTTTTGGTTTATTCTATGGGAGTCACCACGACAAAGGAAGGAGGAAATAGAATAATCTAACATGTTTTGTTCAAATGAACATTCCAAAAAGACTTCAATTATATTAAAAAGGGAATTAGCAAGTTCCTTCCCCCATGCCAAGAAAACATTTATTCTTTATTGTGTTCAATTCATTTCAAAATACTTCAATTGGTACGCCCAAGAAATAGGCCAATTCGGCAGCTTTTTGTTCAATTTCTCGTGGAGTAAAATTCTCATCAGTACGAGTCAAGGGAATGGCCCCTTGACCTCTGATTTCCATATAAAGGACACGACGAGGATAAAGACCCTCTTTAACCTCAATTCTGATTGATTGGATATCTCTCATAAGGAAGCGAAGGAAGATGCGACGATTTATTCCAGGAAATCCCCAACGAAAAATGCACACAATTCCTTCTTTTCTATCGAATCGGTCATAACCACTACCTACATTCCACAAAATTGTGCACCACAAATAGGAGCTAACGAACAGACCTGCGATCCCGTAAAAAGACATCACGATTCCTTGTGGAAAAAAAATAATTTGCTGAGATGGAAATATGGATATCAGATTCCTACCAAGATAACTGGAAGTTCCAACCGCTAAGAATCCTAGTGAACCTAAAAAAAGGATACAGGCCCAGCAAAAATTACTTGTTTTTCGAGACCCCCTTATAAGTTCTATCCATATATGTTCTGATCGCCAATTCATACTATACTAGATCCAGTTGCATTCGATTGGAATTGAGAGAATAACCCAAATTTGACTTTACCTTTCTTGATCCCGAAGTAACTTTCATCAACTAGCACTATTCTGATGTGGAGTAATTGGTTAGATACATTGACTTTCTATTAAAAATATTTACTGATCTTTTTTTAACCAGCTATATATATATATACATGCATTTATGCAGATAGCATGTATCCGCATACATAACAGTTCTTTCATTTGTGTGTGGAAAGAGCCACATATCGTACCATATTGCACTAAAAAAATATCTGTATTATGATACAGTGTTGAAATAAATTGATAGGATTTGGTCCCATTGGATCTAGACAATCTTATTTTTTTGGACATGAAGAGATAAAGAAGCCATTGCAATTGCCGGAAATACTAGGCCCACTAAAGGCACAAAAATAGAGGGTAAGCTGAGATCTGTCATAGAATGGGTGCCTCGATTTAATATTTGTATCTATATATTTGTATCTATTAGAAAGATATCTTATGATATGGTAAGTATATCTATTATAAGTAATATTAGGTAATATTGACTATTGTATTTTATATAATATTATACTACTAAGTATATATAAACAATTAAGTATATATAAATATATAATTTATAAATAATATATTTATATTAAAATAGAAATTTGAAATATAAAAATAATATTAAAATATTAAATTTTAATAAAAAAAAAGATAGATAATAAGTGCAAAAATGTAGAACTAAATTAAGTGTACCTATTCATCTTTCTACACGAATATAAATAGGGTAATCTTCTTTTACAAATTTTATTATTCTTCTTCTCCCATCCTTATGTTCTTTCTATCTTTCTTTCTAATCTAATAAGGAGTTTTTTATTTTAAAGGAGTTTTCTTATGAAAATTAAGTTCATTATGAATTCGCGACTCTAAATAATAGGATCCAACAAACAGGGATTCATAGTAAAAATGGGATAGATGTAGAAATTATTTTATTTCATTTCCATATTTGATATTTCTTTTTATTTTGATATTTTTTTTTCATTATTGTCTATCTTAATTAAGGCGTAAGATAGCCAGATAAAATTCTTTTTATTTCCCCAAATTCGAATTCCTCGGAAAGAGAAATTCACTTTTTTATTTTATCCTGTTGATAGAGGTTCATAATACCTAATCATGAATAGGGGTAAGATAAAAAATAGATCTGGATCCGGAAGAAAAAAAATTATCCGAAACTTCTGACTCTTACTAGAAAGTGTAACTTATATCACCAAAGAACATTTTTCTTAGTTTTTTTTTTATTATGATGAACTAAATACTTGTTCGCTACAAACAAAATAACTGAATCTAGTGCTATACTTTAATTTTTTGAATTTTGATTCAAGGGAAAGAAACCATGGAGCTGAAATAACTCACTTAGAACACCTTTTAAAGGATTACGTGGTACGATTGGGTCGAATAAGCCTTTATGGAATAAATACTCAGCCGCTTGTGAACCATCGGGTACTGTCTTATTCAATGTTTGTTCAATTACTCTTTTACCCGCAAATGCAATGTACGCATTAGGTTCAGCAATAATGATATCTCCCAACATACCAAAACTGGCTGTTACTCCACCGGTTGTAGGAGATGTAAGGACTGGTACATAGAATAACTTTTTAGTGGATTGGTAATCATATGAAGCAGAAGATATTTTAGCCATTTGCATCAAGCTCAAACTTCCTTCTTGCATGCGTGCTCCTCCAGAAGCACACACAATAATGACAGGTAGAGATCGATTAGTAGCATACTCAATCAAACGAGTGATTTTCTCACCTACTACAGATCCCATACTACCTCCCATGAACTGAAAATCCATAACCCCAATTGCTGTGGGAATACCGTTTAGTTGACCTATGCCTGTTTGAACAGCTTCAGTTAAACCTGTCTTTCTTTGATAAGAATCAATACGATCTTTATAAGGTTCCTCTTCTGAATGAAATTGAATGGGGTCCATAGAAACCATATCTTCATCCATAGGATCCCAAGTGCCCGAATCAATCGAAAGTTCGATTCTATCTGAACTACTCATTTTCAAATGATATCCACACTGTTCACAAATATTCATTTTTGACCTAAGAAGTTTTTTATAATTTAATCCATAACAATTTTCGCATTGAACCCATAAATGTCTGTATTTTTTATTTATATCGAAATCATTAGATCTTCCTCTTATATTGAAATCACTGCCATTATTACGAGTTCTTATACTAAAACTTCCACTTTCACTACCACTTACATTTTCAGTACAAATGAAACTATAAATGTAACTGTCACTGTAATTGTCAGTACCACCTGAAATGGAACTATTAATACTGACTTCAAAACGAAGATAACTATTAATGCAACTATTAATGTGATTAGTCCAACTAGATTGAGTATCATACATGTAATGATAATAGTAGTGATTGTTTCTCTTAGACCCCCTATTCAAAAAACTAGAAAAAAAACCTTCTAATTCACTCAGAAAAGAACTATCATTGTCAATCTCAAAA